GATCAAAAAATAAGAAATTATATCAAGAATTATGTACAAAAAAATATGAAAACATCTTCTGGCGTCGAGGGAATTGCACGTATAGAGATTCAAAAACGAATCGACCTGATCCAAATCATAATCTATATGGGATTTCCAAAAATATTAATAGAAAGTCGACCCCGAGGAATCGAAGAATTACAGATGAATTTACAAAAAGAAATTAATTCTGTAAATCGAAAACTTAACATTGCTATCACACGAATTGAAAAACCTTATGGAAACCCTAATATTCTTGCAGAATTTATAGCTGGCCAATTAAAAAATAGAGTTTCTTTTCGCAAAGCAATGAAAAAGGCTATAGAATTAACTGAACAAGCGGATACAAAGGGAATTCAAGTGCAAATTGCAGGACGTATCGACGGAAAAGAAATTGCGCGTGTTGAATGGATCAGAGAGGGTAGGGTTCCACTACAAACCATTCGAGCTAAAATTGATTATTGTTCCTATACAGTTCGAACAATCTATGGGGTATTAGGCATCAAAATTTGGATATTTATAGACGGGGAATAATAAACCTTAATTTTCTTTTGCATTCTATCCAGCGATGGAACAAAAAATAATAAATTCGTTTCTTCTTTTTCTTTTCTGTTCAATAAAAAAAATGAACAATTATAATTCTATAGGGTTTAATAAAAATTCAATTAATCTTTTGATAAAATTGCTATGCTTAGTGTGTGACTCGTTGGTTTTTTTAGGTTTAGTATAAAAATAAGCCCCATAGTATAAACAAATAACTATAACTATAGAAGTAATAACCAACTCATCACTTCGTATTATCTGGATCCAAAGAACCAGTCAAGATATGATATATTGTTCATATTGTTGTAGCAACTGAAATCTTTTTTTTTATTAAAAAATTCTGCTTCTAAGTCGTCAATCGAAATAAAAAAGAAAGGGTATGGATAAAAGGAAGGATGAGAGAAAGAAAGAAAAAGTATATTAATGATATATAATTCCAATATGTAAGGTCTATGAGTCATCTCAGAAAAAATCTGTGTAATAAAGCATCAATACGGATTCCTCATTAAACGGATCTGCTCATCGAACAAAAAATAAAGAGCTTCGAGCCAATAAAGACTAAGAATATTGACTCAAGAACTAATAGCTCCATTGTATAATTCAGACCTAACCATTAAGTAAGAAGCGATGGGAACGATGGAACCTGTGAATTCAAAAGATTCTAGTGAAAATTCATTCGAATGATTCATTGATCGGGATGGCGGAACCGGCCAGAGACCAATTCATCTATTCGGAAAAGTTATGAACTAATGATAGAACGGAAATAGAAATGGAAAGAGTAAATATTCGCCCGCGAAAACTTTATTTTCTTGGATTGCTCAATTTGGGTCAATCCAATACGATAAAGAATAAAACAAAAGAAAGATTCGTTTTAACATTCTAAAATAGATAAATATAAGAAAAAAGAGTTATTTTATATATTTAGTTATTAGTTATCTATACAAATACAAACAAGATATACAAATTTATATATATAATAGATTTGATTTGATCTAGATTAAATGAAATCCATGATTCAGTATATTACTTACTTAAATACATGTATATCTTAATTTAAATTATATTATATCTGAATTGAATTAGAATTGATTTTATTCGCGAGGAGCTGGATGAGAAGAAACTCTCACGTCCGGTTCTGTAGTAGAGATGGAATTCAAAACAAACCATCAACTATAACCCCAAAAGAACCAGATTCCGTAAACAACATAGAGGAAGAATGAAGGGAATATCTTCTCGAGGTAATGCTATTTGTTTTGGTAAATACGCTCTTCAGGCACTTGAACCCGCTTGGATCACATCTAGACAAATAGAAGCAGGTCGACGAGCAATGACACGAAATGCACGTCGCGGTGGAAAAATATGGGTCCGTATATTTCCGGATAAACCGGTTACAGTAAGACCCGCAGAAACACGTATGGGTTCAGGTAAAGGCTCTCCCGAATATTGGGTAGCTGTTGTTAAACCAGGTCGAATCCTTTATGAAATGGGTGGAGTAACAGAAAATATAGCCAGAAGGGCTATTTCCATAGCAGCGTCAAAAATGCCTATACGAGCTCAATTCATAATTTCGGGATAAAAAAGAAATTGGCCTTAAAAATCGCGGGTGCAGGTTTCTTTTTTTTTTTTTTTTTGACAAAAAATATTTCTTTTTTTCTTCGACCTTTGTATTGTAAAAAACAGATAAAAAAATGATATGATTCAACCTCAGACCCATTTGAATGTAGCAGATAACAGCGGGGCTCGAAAATTGATGTGTATTCGAATCATAGGAGCTAGCAATCGTCGATATGCTCATATTGGTGACGTTATTGTTGCTGTGATCAAAGACGCAGTTCCAAACATGCCTCTAGAAAGATCAGAAGTAGTCAGAGCTGTAATTGTCCGTACTTGTAAAGAACTTAAACGTGACAACGGTATGATAATACGATATGATGACAATGCTGCAGTTGTGATTGATCAAGAAGGAAATCCAAAAGGAACTCGAGTTTTTGGTGCGATTGCCCGAGAATTGAGACAGTTCAATTTTACTAAAATAGTTTCATTAGCTCCCGAGGTATTATAAAATGAGACCGCGATATGGTTATAGTAGGGTATTTAAAAGAAATAGATTAAGATTAATTTAGTAGATTTTGTCTCACGTATATACCTTTCAAAATTAATATTCATAAACAAATACGTACATAAATAAATACGTAAAAAAAAAAAAAAAGAAAAACATGTTGATTATATCCAAATTTGGAGGCACCAATAATTTTAATTAATCATGGGTAGTGATACTATTGCTGACATAATAACCTCTATACGAAATGCCGATATGTATAGAAAAAGCGTGGTTCGAGTAGCATCGACTAATATCAGCCAAAGTATTGTTAAAATACTTTTACGAGAGGGTTTTATCGAAAACGTGAGAAAACATCGAGAAAACAACAAATATTTTTTGGTTTTAACCCTACGACATAGAAGGAATAGGAAAAGGACTTATAGAAATCTTTTAAATTTAAAACGGATCAGTCGGCCGGGTCTACGAATCTATTCTAACTATCAAAGAATTCCTAGAATTTTAGGTGGGATGGGGGTTGTAATTCTTTCTACCTCTCGCGGTATAATGACAGACCGAGAGGCTCGACTAGAAAGAATAGGCGGAGAAATTTTGTGTTATATATGGTAATCTTTCTAATATCCGAATTGAATATGAAACTTCTTATTTGTGAAAAAGAAAAGAGAAGAGGTGGGTTGTCTAATAGAGTTCTTCCTCCACAAGTTGATACTTCAAGGGGGTTTTACCTGGAATGAAAGAACAAAAATGGATTCATGAAGGTTTAATTACTGAATCGCTTCCCAACGGTATGTTCCGGGTTCGTTTAGATAATGAAGATCTGATTCTAGGTTATGTTTCAGGAAAGATCCGACGTAGTTTTATACGGATACTGCCAGGAGATAGAGTCAAAATTGAAGTAAGTCGTTATGATTCAAGCAGAGGTCGTATAATTTATCGACTCCGCAATAAAGATTCGAAAGATTAGGTGTTTTTCAACTTCACTAGTTCGTTCGTAGGAATACGATTCAAAATCGAAAATTTCAAGAAACTTCTTTTCTTCCAAGAAGTGGATTCAAAATTAAAGTAAGGAGTGGCAAATATGAAAATAAGAGCTTCTGTTCGTAAAATTTGTGAAAAATGTCGACTAATCCGTCGTCGGGGACGAATTATAGTAATTTGTTCCAACCCAAGACATAAACAAAGACAAGGATAATCAGACTCGTTAAAGACCCGATATACAAATAAGAAGGGGGATCTGTTTTGACATGAAATGGATATATCCATATATCTCTGACTCAAATTTATGAGATGATAAAATATGGCAAAAGCTATACCGAAAAAGGGTTCACGTGGACGTATTGGTTCACGTAAGAGTACACGTAAAATACCAAAGGGGGTTATTCATATTCAAGCAAGTTTCAATAATACCATTGTGACTGTTACAGATGTACGAGGGCGAGTGGTTTCTTGGTCCTCTGCCGGTACTTGTGGCTTCCGAGGTACAAGAAGAGGGACGCCATTTGCTGCTCAAACGGCAGCGGCAAATGCTATTCGTGCAGTAGTAGATCAAGGTATGCAACGAGCAGAAGTTATGATTAAAGGTCCCGGTCTCGGAAGAGACGCAGCATTACGAGCTATTCGCAGAAGTGGTATACTATTAACTTTCGTACGGGATGTAACCCCTATGCCACATAATGGCTGTAGACCCCCGAAAAAAAGACGTGTGTAGAAGTAAAAATTGAAGGTATTTCAATAGCAAGAGAAACAAGAGAAATAAATGATTCAACGATCTGATCAAATAATATTATTATGGTTCGAGAGAAAATAACAGTATCTACTCGGACACTACAGTGGAAGTGTGTTGAATCAGCAGCAGACAGTAAGCGTCTTTTTTATGGGCGCTTTATTCTGTCTCCGCTTATGAAAGGTCAAGCAGACACAATAGGCATTGCGATGCGAAGAGCTTTGCTTGGAGAAATCGAAGGAACATGTATCACACGCGCAAAATCTGAGAAAATATCACACGAATATTCTACGATAATGGGTATTCAAGAATCAGTACATGAAATTTTAATGAATTTGAAAGAAATCGTATTGAGAAGTAATCTCTATGGAACTTGTGAGGCGTCTATTTGTGTCAGGGGCCCTGGATATGTAACTGCTCAAGATATAATATTACCGCCTTCTGTAGAAATCGTCGATAATACACAGCATATAGCTAGTTTGACGGAACCCATTGAGTTGGTTATTGGATTACAAATAGAGAAGAATCGCGGATATCTTATAAAAGCGCCAAATACCTTTCAAGATGGAAGTTATCCTATAGATCCTGTATTCATGCCTGTTCGAAATGCGAATCATAGTATTCATTCTTATGAAAATGGTAACAAAGAGATACTAT